TTTATCTTGACGAAATGGGCGGAATAGCTATTCCAATGCCAAAAATGTTCACGATGTTCAGTAGCTTTTCGATGGCTTCCCTTGCGTTACCAGGTATGAGTGGTTTTGTTGCCGAATTGATAGTATTTTTTGGAATAATTACCGGCCAAAAATATCTTTTAATTCCAAAACTACTAATTACTTTTGTAATGGCAATTGGAATTATATTAACTCCTATTTATTCATTATCTATGCCACGCCAGATGTTCTATGGATACAAGCTATTTAACGCCCCGAAGGATTCTTTTTTTGATTCTGGACCGCGAGAGTTATTTCTTTCGATCTCCATCTTTTTACCCGTAATAGGTATTGGTATATACCCCGATTTCGTTCTTTCATTAGCAGTTGACAAGGTCGAAGTTATTCTATCTAATTTTTTTTATAGATAATTGGATGACTGAAATAAAAAAACCTATGTTTGTTTTTAAAAACATTCTTGGACAATGAAAAAAAGTCTTCTTTTTTTCTTCTCTTAACTTAAGAATTAAGTAAAAACAATGAAATTGAACTACATATGGTAGAAAACCGTGTGAATCATCAATACAATATTTGATTCACACGGTCCGCATGCTGGTTCATACAATGTGTCGCCCGCTCTTGTATTTGTAATAACTTGTCTTGAATTCAATTAAATGTTGATGGAAAAGAACCATAACTATGTAACCCTATTCCTAATAGATTGACCCCAAAATAGCATATCCAAATTATAAGAAAACCTATAGACGCTACAATTGCAGAATTTGGACCCCGCAAATTTCTATTTGTTCGAGTATGTAAATAAATTGCAAATACGATCCAAGTAATAAATGCCCAAGTTTCTTTTGGATCCCAATTCCAATAGGACCCCCACGCTTCATTAGCCCAGACCGCTCCCGAAAGGATTCCTATGGTTAAAAAAGTAAATCCTAAACTAATAACCCGATAACTCCAATAATCCAATTGTTGAATCAATTGGGACCTGTAATAATTTTTAGCACAAAAAAACGAAGTATTTTCGACAACATTTTCACCCAAGAAAAATGACTCGTTTAAAAAACCATTGCTCTTATAAAAAAGCTTTCTGTTTTTTCGAAATGTAATCACTAGAAGTGCTACTGATAATAACGATCCACATAAAAGGGCTGCATAGCCCAATATCATCATACTTACGTGCATTATTAACCACTCAGATTGAAGAGCAGGTACTAATATTCCAGATTGGTGTATTTCAGTTAAAATACCTGAAGTAGCAAAGCCTTGGGTCAAAATAGCACTTGGTCCAGTTATTTTACTTAAAATTAAAACATTTTTTTTGAAATATGGAATTATATGAATAAGGGAGAAACTCCATGAAAGGAAAATTAATGATTCATATAAATCGCTTAGTGGGAAATGTCCTGAAGAAATCCAACGAGTAACTAATAATCCTGTTATACAGAAAAAAGTAACTATTATGCCCTTTTCTGACGAATCGTATAGTTTTACAATTTCATCGACTAAAAAGGTTATCAAATGAATTGTAATTACAATTGAAACGATCGAAAAGGAAATGTGAGTTAATATATGCTCTAAGGTTGAAAATATCATAAAAAATTTTAAAAAAGAAGAGTCCCTTAATTACATAATTCTAAAATGGAAATCGGGAATTGAATTCATTATAAGATCTATTTATCCTTTTTAGAAGATGGTATGCCGCCACTCGGACTCGAACCGAGATGCATTAGCACTGCTTCCTAAGAGCAGCGTGTCTACCAATTTCACCATAGCGGCTTGTCTTGAACTCATAATAGCCTATGAATAAGCAATCGTCGAGATTGAGTAAGCTATTTTAGTTTAGTAATGATTCAAATGGATCAATAACAATAAAAAGTTGTTCAAATAGGAATTTGAGGTTGAAGGTTCATTATTTTTGATTTGAGTTTAGAGTCTTTGTTTTTTTTATTTAACCTGGGACTTTCCTATATTTTATACTTTCCTCGAATTCAACTCTTGTAACTAAACCGTTCTATACTCAATTAAGGAATAGAGTTCAAAAAGTTTTTGTTTTCATTGTTTAAGCAGCAATTTATTATTTTTTTTTCATAAATCTAAAATAAAACAAAAAAGGGATTTTGACGACAAAATAGAAAGAAAAGAACCAATTTTGCATCGCTAAAAATTCACAATTAGTCATACAAAATTTCATTAAGCAATTTTCTCTATTGGGTTAAGGGCAAGATATACATGGGGGTCTATATAATAATTCAGAGAAAATAAAAAGTGAGAAAGTTCGAGAAAACAAAAAGGTTTCAAAATAGAATCAATTACTTTCAATGAGTTCTTAACTTTCACTAAAGATTTTTATATACGTTCTTCTATAGATATGCAAATATAGAATTTTATTTGCATTTTATTCTGCAAATAGGTCGATGGGGAAAATAAAACTCCCCACCTTGGAATAGAAATGATCTTTATTCTTTTGTCAACAAAAAAGTTATTATTC